TTAAAAAAGAATGTAAATGGATGTGCCGAGTGGTTTTGCTAAAATAAGGTAGGGGTTTTAGGCTGCAATTTTACCAAAATTTTGAAGATGTATATATATATATATATATATATATATAAATATGTGACGCGTCCCCAATAGCCAATATCTAAACTCTGTTTGGCTAAACACGTTCTAAGGTCCTTCTTGCTTTTGGGGTTTGTCAAGAATAAACTGGACTTCAGGGCGTTTAAGGGGGTAAGGGGGTTTGTCGCGCGGAAACCGGGGTGGAAACTACAAGTATGGGGGAGAGTACAGATACGTTATGCACATGACTTAAAAGTTAATGAATCTTCAGTTATGTCTTTCGATAATTAATATACTTTTTTCGCATGCAGGGAAAATGTACACCCTTATTTTATGTTTGAGCTTACACTCTGAAATGTGGAAGAAAAGAAATTAAAAGAAGATTCACCCCTTGTATTTAAGAGAACGCTCGGCATGTGGGGTAATGAAATGTATGTTTAACACATCTGACTAATCAGATGCCGTTTACCACTAGACTGTTAGTGGTTCTTGTAGCGATGTACGTGAGATTCCTAGCCAGATGCAAGAAATAATTCATCAATTACGACCCTTGGTGATATGTCCCTGACCCTATCATTGATATTATGTCCTTGCCTGGATCATTGGTGATTTCTCACTCACTGGTGAACAATAGATTGTTATTCCTTGCTTTATGTGTAAAATAAGTGAATGGTTATAAAACATAGTATGTACTTCATATTAGTACCGTGAGGAAGACATCGGAGTAAAACATAGCTAATCCTTGCTTTATGTGTAAAATAAGTGAATGGTTATAAAACATAGTATGTACTTCATATTAGTACCGTGAGGAAGACATCGGAGTAAAACATAGCTAATCCTTGCTTTATGTGTAAAATAAGTGAATGGTTATAAAACATAGTATGTACTTCATATTAGTGCCGTGAGGAAGACATCGGAGTAATGTTTTGAAGACGTGGGGTTAATTTTTCATGAAAAAGGAATTTGCCGTGTCGCTTATTTGCTGAAGTGTGCTTTGTGGCAGAAAATAGTTTAGTTTAGAATCCTGGCTTTGGGAGTCAGGGGTGTGAGTTAAAATCTCTCTTTTCTGGCTCTAGGGGGGAATTTAACCTCCGATCTTCGGTTTACAAGACCGATGCTTTTAGTCTAAGCTACTAGGGCAAGCTCAATTAAGTGTTTTGTTCTCTAGATATCCAGCCAATGGGAATAGGACCAGAAATAGTGAGAAATAAAGGGCGGATGCTACTTGACCAATAATAATAAATGGATGTTCTACTGGTATCCCGCCAATTCAGGTTAAGATGAGTATATCTGCCACGAGTGTTCAGAAGAGAACTTGGGTCAGGGGGCGGAAGGTTAACCCTCGTTGTTTAGAGGTGTGAAGAATTGGGACAAGCAGTAGTACGAGGATGGAGAATAGTAGGGCCAGGACTCCTCCTAGCTTATTAGGGATAGACCGCAAGATAGCATATGCAAAGAGGAAATATCACTCCGGTTTAATATGGGGAGGAGTTACGAGTGGGTTTGCTGGAGTGAAGTTTTCTGGGTCCCCGAGAAGGTTGGGAGAAAATAAGGCTAGTGCTGTTAGTAAAGCAAGCATGATAACGAACCCTAGCAAGTCCTTGTATGAGAAGTAGGGATGGAAGGAGATTTTATCTATGCTAGAGTTTAGTCCGATGGGGTTATTTGACCCGGTTTCGTGTAGGAACAACAAGTGTAAAACAGTGACCGCGGCAATGATAAAGGGGAATAAAAAGTGGAAAGCGAAAAATCGTGTTAGGGTTGCGTTATCTACTGAGAACCCGCCCCAAATTCATTGAACTAGGAGGTCACCTACGTAGGGTACTGCTGACAGGAGGTTAGTGATTACTGTGGCTCCTCAAAACGATATTTGTCCTCAGGGAAGAACATAGCCTACAAAGGCTGTTATTATAACCAGTAATAATAGAACCACCCCTAGGTTCCAGGTCTCTTTGTAGAGGTAGGATCCGTAGTAGAGACCTCGGGCGATATGAATGTATAAGCAGACGAAAAAAAATGATGCCCCGTTTGCGTGAATATTGCGAATTAGTCAGCCATAGTTTACGTCTCGGCAGATGTGAACAACTGAAGAGAAAGCGGTGGTGATATCTGATGTGTAGTGTATGGCCAGGAAAAGTCCAGTTAAGATCTGAGTAATAAGACATAGTCCTAGGAGAGAGCCGAAGTTTCACCATACTGAAATATTAGGGGGTGTTGGTAGGTCAACAAGTGCGTCGTTTGCGATTTTTATAAGTGGGTGTGTTTTTCGTAGGCTTGTCATAAAAGTTCTTATAGTTGAAAACAACGGTGGCTCTTCGAGTCCCAGGTCTTAGTGAAAGTCTGAGTGAGAACTATGGCTTTTTATACGTGTGTTCTGTTGATAGCTTTAATTGTGGGGCTAATTGCTGTGGCTTCCAATCCTACTCCTTATTTTGGGGCATTAGGCTTAGTTATGGTGGCCGGAGTAGGGTGTGGGATCTTGGGTAGCTGTGGGGGGTCTTTTTTATCTCTTATTCTTTTTTTAATTTATTTGGGCGGGATACTTGTGGTGTTTGCTTACTCTACGGCCTTGGCTGCTGAGTCTTATCCGGAGGCTTGGGGTAGTGCCTCTGTAGCTCTGTACGCAATAGTATATGTCCTGGGTGTGAGTTTGGTGGCGGTAATCTTTTTGGGGGGGTGATACGAGGGTTCTTGGGTGGTAGTGGATGGGCTAGAAGGGCTTGGCATAATGCGGGGGGATACAAGTGGGGTGGCTATAATATATTCATTTGGGGGTAGCATGTTAGTAATATGTGCTTGGACTTTGCTGTTAACCTTGTTTGTAGTTTTAGAGTTGACTCGCGGGCTTGATGGTGGTGCGCTCCGATCCGTTTAGGGGTTTGAAGCAATGCATATGGTTACTAAGAAGAGTAGGGTTATAGTAAGGAAGAGTTTAATGTTTGATTGATATTTTTCGTAAAAGTAAGATACGCTGATTGCTAAGAGGACTACGAGGCCATACGGGCCAATGGTTTCCCACCAGGTCTTCTCGAACTGGGTAGCTTGTTGGCCAAGGCGAAGCTTAAGTTTAGGAATCAGTCGGTGTGTGATAGTTGAGTAGTGTCAAAGCGAGTTGGAGAGATGGGGGAGTAGTGTTTTAGGGGTAACTTTGTTGTAGTTTTGGTTAAAGTAAATAATAGCTTTTGCTAGAATAAAGCCAATAACTGTTACTGCAACGGCTGCTAGCTTAAGGTGGGGGGGTATGGTTATAATGGGTGTTTTATAGGGGACTATGTTATATGAAATGATAAGGCCCGCAAAGATACTTCCCCAGGCGAGTCGATAAATGGCATTTATTGGAACAGAGGATTCGTCTATGGGGGTATGAGCTGAAGATCGAGGGGAGCCCAAGGCCACAAGGTAGAGTATGCGGAAGCTATACACGGCGGTGAAAGATGTAGCCAGTAGGGTTATTATAAGAGCACCACTGCTTAGGTATGAGGTATTAAGGGTCTCGATGATAATGTCTTTAGAAAAGAATCCGGCCAGGAAGGGGGTTCCGACCAAAGCTAGATTTCCTACAGCGAAGCAGGCTGTTACACCTGGGAGGGTATATAGGAGGCCCCCTATTTTTCGAATGTCTTGCTCGTCTTGAAGGCTGTGAATAATTGCTCCGGAGCATAAGAATAGTATGGCTTTAAAGAAGGCGTGTGTACAAATGTGGAGGAAGGCTAGTTGTGGTTGCCCAAGTCCTAGCGTTACTATTATTAGGCCGAGCTGGCTTGATGTGGAAAAGGCTACAATTTTCTTGATGTCGTTTTGGGTTAGAGCGCAGGTGGCTGCAAATAGGGTAGTTAGGGCCCCTAGGCATAAACAGCACGTAAGTGCTAGCTTATTGTCCTCTATAATTGGGAAGAATCGAATGAGTAAAAAGATGCCGGCAACAACTATAGTACTTGAATGAAGTAAGGCAGAGACAGGAGTGGGGCCTTCTATGGCTGCGGGGAGTCATGGGTGAAGGGTGAATTGGGCCGATTTGCCCGTGGCAGCAAGAATAAGTCCTAGTAGAGGAATGGTCATGTCCATGTCTTTCGACAGAGCAAAGATTTGGGATATATCCCAGGTATTGAGGTTTATTGCAAATCAGCATATAGTTAAAATGAAGCCGATGTCCCCTGTTCGGTTGTAGATGATGGCTTGAAGAGATGCTGTGTTTGCGTCTGCTCGGCCATATCATCAGCCGATAAGTAAAAACGATATTGCTCCAACCCCCTCTCAGCCTACAAATAACTGAAGAAGGTTGTTAGCTGTCACTAAGATAATTATAAAAATCAGAAATAGTAAGAGGTATTTAAAGAATTTGTCTTTGTGGGGGTCATGGTTTATGTATCAGAGGGCAAATTCTAAAATAGATCAGGTGACAAAGAGGGCAACTGGAACAAATATCAGGGAGTAGTGATCTGCTTTTAGGGTAATGTTCGCGGTAAATAACTGTGTATTAATTCATTGTGTCAGGGTGATTGTTGGATCCAACTCTTTTCATAAAAATATGGTAAGGGGGAATAAGCTAACAAAGAAGGAGGTTCGGATTGCGATTATGGTATGGTATGATCATTTTGGTAACTGCGCCCCTGCGTTAAGGGTTAAAAAAAGGGGATAAGTTAGGGTGACAAAAATCAGTACTGTGGCGGTAGTGAGTGGCATGAGCTCCCACTTGGATTTGCACCAAGAGTTTTTGGTTCCTAAGACCAACGGATGTGCTGTTATCCTTCAGGAGCGTAAGGAAGCCATGGAGTTTAACCTTGGAAACAAGCATCAGCAGTGCCAGTTGTCTACTTACGCTTCCTTGGTGAGTTAGGGGGTTTTAACCCCTATCCTTAGAGTCACGATCTAAAATTTTAGGTTAAACTAAACTTACTAATAGCATCAGCCCCATATGAGTTCCGGCTTAAAAATAAGAAGCAGCATTGGGATCAGATGAAGAGCAATTAGGAGGTGTTCTCGTGTGTGAAAAGGTGGAAGATTGGTTGCGTGGTTGGGGACTTGCCCTCGTTGTGTGGTTAAGAATATATATAGGGAATAGCTAGCCGTGATTAGGGTTCCTACTCCTGTTAGTATGATAGTCCAAGGAGATCAGCTGAATAGGGCTGTAATAATTATAAGTTCCCCTATAAGGTTTGGGAGGGGAGGTATAGCTAGATTGGCTAAGTTAGCTATAAATCATCATACTGCTGTCAGGGGGAAAACTATTTGTATTCCTCGGGCTAGAATCATGGTCCGGCTGTGGGTTCGTTCATAGGCTGTGTTAGCCAGACAGAATAGTGCTGAGGATGCCAACCCGTGGGCTACTATTAGGATGATTGCTCCTGAAAACCCCCATGGTGTTTGAATAAGAATGCCCCCTGCAACCAGGCCTATGTGGCCTACTGATGAATAGGTGATCAACGACTTTAGATCCGTCTGTCGTAAGCACATTAGGCCAGTCATAATGATGCCTCATAAAGCTAAGATTATAAAGGGGTAAATGAGCTGTTGAGATAGTGGGCTTGATATGACTATGATTCGTATTATGCCATACCCTCCTAGTTTTAATAGTACTGCTGCTAAGACCATTGATCCTGCCACGGGGGCTTCAACATGAGCTTTAGGCAGTCAGAGGTGTACACCATACAGTGGTATTTTTACGAGGAAGGCGACCAGGCACCCAACTCATCAGATGTTGTAACCCCATGAATGTATAAGTACCGGGTTTGAGTTGAGGAGCAGTGGCATAGATAAGGTGCCGGCAGATTGATGAAGTATGAGGAGGGCGACCAGGAGGGGTAGAGACCCAGCTAGAGTGTAAAATAAAAAGTAAATTCCTGCATTGAGGCGGTCACTTTGATTTCCTCATCGGGTAATAATAACAAGTGTGGGGACCAATGTGGCTTCAAATATAATGTAGAACATGACGAGTTCGGTTGCTCCAAATGCTATGATTAGGAAGGTCTGAAGGGAGGTTAGTAAGGTGATGTACAGACGTTGTCGGCCAACGGGTTCGGGGCTAATATGATTTTGACTAGCCAAAATTATCAGCGGTAAAAGTCAACAGGTTAATACTAAAAGAGGTGTTGACAGGGGGTCTGTTCCCATATAAGTGCTAGAGGTAGCCCAACCGGTGTCTAAAGTTCAGTTTAGTCAAGACAGACTAACAAGAGCGATGGAGAGACTGTGTGCCAGGGTAGTGGTCCACAATCATTTAGTGGGGGCTAGTCAAATAGTTGGGAATAACATAAGGGTAGGGAATAAAACTTTTAGCATTGTAGTAAGCTTAGGCTTTTTAGGTTGTCTGAGCCGTGGGTGCGGGCTGTGGCCACTAAGAGTGCTAGGCCTGTGCTTGCTTCACAGGCGGAGAAAGCCAGGAGTAGCATTGGGGCTACAGAGAAACCTATTGACTCTAGTTGCAGGGTCCACAAAGCTAGTGCAATAAATAGGGACAATATTATTCCTTCCAAGCACAGGAGTGCTGAGAGCAGATGGGTTCGGTGAAATGTTAGTCCTAAAAGTCCCAATAAGAAGGCTGAGCTGAAGCTAAAATGTGCGGGGGTCATAAGGGGGCCGTGGGGTTTAACCACGATTTTCTGAGCCGAAATCAGAGGTCTTTTTTGGACTAACTCCCTATTCCGCTCACTCTAGGCCACCTTGAATTCATTCATAAATTAATCCAAGGGTAAGTAGCACTAGTACAGTTGTAGCTCAGAAGAGTGTTCCAGTTGGGGTATGGAGCTGATTTCCCCATGGGAGAGGGAGGAGAAGTGCAATTTCTAGGTCAAATAAAAGAAATAGAATTGCCACCAAAAAAAATCGTAAGGAGAAAGGTAGGCGGGCTGAGCCTAGGGGATCAAATCCACATTCATAGGGTGAGAGCTTCTCGGTGTCCGGGCTAGTTTGAGGGAGTCAAAAAGCTACTGTTGCGAGAACAATAGAGAGGACTGTTGCAATAATAATTATGGCTGTAATTAAGTTCATTATCTCTCCTTGGGGTTTAACCAAGACTGGGTGATTGGAAGTCACTTATACTGACCTTTATATTAGAGAGATTACGAGCCTCATCAGTAGATTGACACATAGAGGAACAATCACACTACGTCAACAAAATGTCAGTATCAGGCGGCGGCCTCGAACCCGAAATGGTGTTTTGAGGTAAAGTGATGTTGAACTTGGCGTAGGAGGCAAATGCCTAGAAATGTTGATCCAATAATCACGTGAAGGCCGTGGAAGCCTGTGGCAACAAAGAATGTGGAGCCATAAACGCCATCTGCGATGGTGAATGGAGCCTCGTAGTACTCTATAGCTTGTAGAGCGGTGAAGTAGAATCCGAGCAGAATTGTGAGGGCCAGAGATTGAATGGCTTGTTTTCGTTTCCCTTCTATGATGCTGTGGTGGGCTCAAGTTACTGTAACTCCTGATGCTAGCAACACTGCTGTATTTAGAAGCGGCACTTCAAACGGATCTAAAGCTGTAACTCCAACAGGGGGTCAACATCCCCCTAGCTCAGGCGTTGGTGCCAGGCTAGAGTGATAGAAAGCTCAAAAAAACCCAAGAAAAAAGAAGACTTCAGAGGTAATAAAAAGGATCATCCCGTAACGTAGGCCTTTCTGTACGGGGGGTGTGTGGTGGCCTTGAAAGGTCCCTTCTCGGATAATATCTCGTCATCATTGAACTATGGTTAAGAGGAGAAGAATTGTTCCAAAAAGTATTAATACTACGGATTGAAAGTGAAACCATATGGCAAGGCCGGATGTTATCAGCAGGGCTCCTACAGCTCCTGTTAATGGCCACGGGCTTGGGTCAACTATGTGGAATGCGTGCGCTTGGTGGGTCATTAGACGTTCTCTTGAAGGTAGAGGCTCAAGAGAAGTACGAACACATAGGCCTGGATTAATGCTACTGCGACTTCCAGAAGAGTAAGAAGGAAAAACACAATCGCCGTCAGGATTGCTACAGTTGTTATTAGAGGGAGAAGGACGAAGATGGCTGTAGCGAGGAGTTGAATTAATAGATGACCGGCGGTAAGGTTAGCTGTAAGTCGTACCCCTAGGGCAAGTGGTCGAATAATTAGGCTAATAGTTTCGATTAGAATTAAGGCTGGAATTAGAGGGATTGGGGTTCCTTCTGGCAGTAGGTGGCCCAGGGATATTGTTGGTTGGTCTCGCATGCCAATAATTACTGTTGCAAATCATAGGGGAAAGGCAAATCCTATATTTATTGATAGTTGTGTTGTGGGGGTAAAGGTGTATGGGAGGAGGCCTAGCATGTTAATGGAAATTAAGAATAATATTAGGGAGGTTAACAGGAGTGCTCACTTGTGGCCTTGCGTATTTAGGGGGAGTATAAGTTGATTTGTAAATCGGTTGGTGAGCCACATTTGGATGGTAATAAATCGGTTTGTTACCCAGCGGAGTCCTGGGCCAGGGAGTATAATTCATGGGGCAGTAATTGCAATAGCAGTTAGTGGTAGTCCTATTAAAGTTGGGCTTGCAAATTGATCAAAAAGGCTTGTTATCACGGTCAGTTTCATGAGCCAAACTTGTAATCTTGGGTACTCGTTGGGGCAGGTTCATTTGGCTTTACGTAAGTTAAAACTTTAGTCGAGACAATGGTGAGAAAAACTGTTCATGAGGCCATAAGGGTAAAAAATCAGGGGTCTGGGTTGAGCTGTGGCATTCACTAAGGGTGATCGGTAGACACCAAACTTCGGCTTAAAAGGCCGATGCTTTTCCAATTATTAGCTTCTCAGTGAAGCGTTTTCTAGCACCAGCGTAGATCAGTTTTCGAAAGATTCTAGTGGGACTGCCTCGACTACAACAGGTATGAAACTGTGGTTAGCTCCGCAGATTTCAGAGCATTGCCCATAAAAGACACCTGGGCGTGTAACAATAAAAGTAGTTTGATTTAGTCGCCCTGGGACTGCGTCCATTTTTACGCCCAGGGATGGGACAGCTCAAGAGTGTAGCACGTCTTCTGCGGACACCAATACCCGAATTGGGGATTCTTTTGGGACTACTACCCGATGGTCTGTTTCTAGAAGTCGAAAAGCCCCAGGGGTGAGATCTTGCGTTGGGGTTATATAAGAATCAAACTCGAGGTTTTCGTAGTCTGTATACTCGTAGCTTCAGTATCATTGATGTCCTATGGCTTTAATCGTGATGTGGGGGTCGTTGATCTCGTCTATAAGATAGAGGATTCGAAGAGAGGGGAGGGCAATTAAAATTAAGATAATAGCTGGTAATACTGTTCACACAATTTCAATTTCCTGCGAGTCTAGAATAAATTTGTTGGTAAGTTTGGTTGAGGCCATTGCAATAATGATGTAAAGTACTAGCGTGCTAATTAAAAACACAATTATTAAGGCATGGTCATGAAAGCAGAGGAGTTCTTCTATTACAGGTGATGCCGCGTCTTGGAACCCTAGTTGTGTGGGATATGCCATTAAGCTGTAAAGCCTAAACATGCAGGAGTTTAACCTGCAATTCCCCCTTGACAAGGGGGTGTAATTAAGTTTACTAATGTTTTATAAGAAAGTGACAGAGCGGCTATGTAATCGGCTTGAAACCGGTGCACGGGGGTTCAATTCCCTCCTTTCTCGTTAGCTTACTTGCACTTGTACGAAGGCTGGTTCTTCAAATGTGTGGTACGGGGGAGGACAGCCGTGAAGTCATTCAACATTCGTTATTGTAAGTTCCACTGAGACTACTTCTCGTTTAGTTGAAAAAGCTTCTCATAAAATAAATAAGAATATAATTACTGCTACTAGAGAGATTAGTGACCCAATCGATGATACCGTGTTTCAAAGGGTGTAGGCATCTGGGTAGTCAGAGTACCGTCGTGGCATTCCGGCCAAGCCTAGAAAGTGTTGTGGGAAGAATGTAAGGTTAACCCCAATAAATATTACTCCGAAGTGGATTTTTGTTCAGGCGCTGTTTAGAGTATATCCCGTAAATAGTGGAAATCAGTGGACGAAGGCGGCTATAATAGCGAATACAGCCCCCATTGATAAAACATAATGGAAGTGGGCAACTACGTAATAGGTGTCGTGGAGGACAATGTCGAGGGATGAGTTGGCCAGAACGATTCCTGTCAGCCCTCCAACTGTGAACAAGAAAATAAAACCTAGTGCTCAGAGTATCGGGGTTTCTCATTTAATTGATCCTCCGTGAAGTGTAGCTAATCAGCTGAATACTTTTACACCGGTTGGGATGGCAATAATTATAGTTGCGGATGTAAAATATGCGCGCGTGTCTACATCTATGCCTACGGTGAATATATGATGGGCTCATACAATAAATCCGAGCAGGCCAATTGCTATTATAGCTCAAACTATTCCTATGTAACCAAATGGTTCTTTTTTTCCTGCATAGTAGGCCACAATGTGAGAAATAAGCCCAAATCCGGGAAGAATAAGAATATAGACTTCTGGGTGTCCAAAAAATCAGAATAGGTGTTGATAGAGAATAGGATCTCCCCCCCCTGCAGGGTCAAAGAATGAGGTATTAAGATTTCGGTCTGTTAGAAGCATAGTAATCCCAGCAGCCAAGACGGGTAATGATAACAGGAGCAAAACAGCTGTTACTAAGACGGCCCAAACAAACAAAGGTGTTTGGTACTGAGAAATAGCTGGAGGTTTCATATTAATGGTTGTAGTAATAAAATTAATTGCTCCTAGAATAGATGATACACCTGCCAAATGTAGGGAAAAAATCGTTAAATCTACTGATGCGCCTGCGTGGGCCAGGTTCCCCGCCAGCGGGGGGTATACTGTCCACCCGGTTCCGGCGCCGGCTTCTACGCCAGAAGAGGCTAGTAACAGAAGGAATGAAGGGGGTAAAAGCCAGAAGCTTATATTGTTTATTCGGGGGAATGCTATGTCTGGGGCCCCAATCATTAACGGAACTAACCAGTTTCCAAACCCCCCAATGAGGATGGGTATTACTATAAAGAAAATTATTACAAAAGCATGAGCAGTAACGACAACATTATAGATTTGGTCATCTCCTAGAAGTGATCCCGGCTGGTTTAGTTCAGCTCGGATGAGAAGACTAAGGGCGGTCCCTACTATACCAGCTCAAGCACCAAATACGAGATAAAGGGTGCCAATGTCTTTGTGATTGGTGGAGAAGAATCAACGTGTGATTGCCACAGGTAAGGTGGCCGAGCGTTCAGGCGGCGGATTGTAGCTCCGAAGACAGAGGTTTAAGTCCTCTCCGTATCAGTCTTGTGGTGTTATCATGTTAGGTTGCAAACCTAAAGATGCGAATTACCATTTGCCGAGACTTCCCGACTTTTCCCGCCTTTACCCGCCCGAGCGGCGGGAAAAGTAGACAGATGCTCGCTGGCTTGAGCGTTTAGCTGTTAATTAAAAGTTTGGAGGATCGAGGCCTTCCTGTCTAGAAGGGCTTTAGTTTAATAAAAACATTTGACTTGCACTCAGAAAATGTGGAGTAGCATCTGCAGGCCCTATTAGGGACTAGGGGATTTCCACCCCTGCTTAGAGCTTTGAAGGCTCCTGGTCTAGTGTTATCCTAAGTCTCTAGGTGGGGATCATTAAGATTGCTGGGGTTAAGGGTAGGAGTCCGATGGCTATTACGACTGCTACGGTTAGGGGTAGAGAGGTCTGGGTTGTTGGAGAACGCCATTGGGGGATAAGGCCTCCTGAGTTGGGGGAGACGGTAATGGTTATTGCGTAGCATAGCCGTAAATAAAAGAACAAGCTTAGTAGGGCGGTAAGGGCTATAATAGTGGCTACGATAGGGAGACCTTGTTTTACCAGTTCTTGGATAATCAGTCATTTGGGCATAAATCCTGTTAGTGGGGGGAGACCGCCAAGAGAGAGAAGGGTTAGAAGTGAAATTGATACTAGGGTGGGGGTTTTTGTTCAGGTTAAAATTAGGGTGTCAATCTTAGTGGTTGCTAGGGTTTTTAGGGTTAAGAAGGCTGCGGAGGTTATAAAGATGTATAATCCAAGTGTAAGAATTGTGAGTTGGGAAGAGTGTTGAAGAACAATAATTATTCAACCTATGTGTGCGATTGAGGAGTAAGCTATGATTTTCCGTAGTTGGGTTTGATTTAAACCACCCCACCCGCCAACTAAGGAGGACAGGATACCCAGGCATAGAAGTATGGTGGGGTTAATGGTCTGGGTGGCTTGAATAATAAGGGCGAAGGGGGCGAGCTTCTGTCAGGTAGATATAATTAGCCCGGTTAAAAGGTCCAGGCCTTGAAGGACCTCTGGTATTCAAAAATGGACAGGTGCTATACCAATTTTAAGTGCTAGGGCAACGGTGAGGGTGGTATTGGCAAGGGGGTTGGCAAGTTCGTTAATATTTCATTGACCTGTGGTTCAAGCATTTATTGTGCTGGCGAATAGGATTATTGCTGCTGCTGTGGCCTGTACCAAAAAGTACTTTGTTGCAGCTTCCACGGCTCGTGGGTGGTGTTGTTGCATTATAAGGGGAATAATTGCCAAGGTGTTGATTTCCAGGCCCATTCAGGCTAAAAGTCAATTAGTGCTGGTAAATGTTATGACGGTTCCTAATCCCAAGCTAGAGAGAAAAATTGTTAATACGTAAGGGTTCATTGATTGAGGAAGGATTTTAACCGTCATGTTCGGGGTATGGGCCCGAGAGCTTTTTTAGCTGACCCAATCATTAGAAGGTGGTGTAGAGGAAGCACTAAGAGTTTTGATCTCTTAGGTATGGGTTCGACTCCCTTCTTTCTAAGAACCGAGGGGGGTTTAACCCCTATAATCCACTCCATCAAAGTGGTCCTTAAGCATTCGGGCACGGCTCTTTTACAATTGGGGTGGAAGTCCAGCCAAGGCTATAGGGAGAGCAGCATGTCATAGGACAAGAGCCAGGGTGACAGGCAGAAAGCTTTTTCAGATCAGGTGTATTAGCTGGTCATATCGGAACCGTGGGTATGAGGCTCGAATTCACAGAAATACAACTGAGAGTAGTGTTGCTTTTGTTATGGTAATAGCAGTGGTAATCTCTGGTGAATTAGGAAAATAGTATGTCCCTAAAAATAAAATAGCTGATAGGGTGTTTATTAGTAAAATACTAGCATATTCAGCTAAAAAAAATAGGGCAAATGGTCCTCCTGCATACTCCACGTTAAAGCCTGAGACGAGTTCGGACTCCCCTTCAGTTAGGTCAAAGGGTGCTCGGTTTGTTTCGGCTAGGGTTGAAATATATCATATTAGGGCGAGGGGCCAAGCTGGAAGGAGGAGTCAGACAGATTCTTGGGTAATGCTAAATGTGTGGAGGGTAAAGTTACCGGAAAAAATAATGGTGGAGAGGAGAATTAGGCCTAGACTAACCTCGTAGGAAATTGTCTGCGCCACGGCCCGCAGGGCTCCAATCAGCGCATATTTTGAGTTGGATGCTCACCCTGAGCCTAGAATCGAGTACACGGTAAGGCTTGAAATGGCTATAACAAATAAGACTCCTAGGCTGAGATCTGCCATAGGGTTTGGCAAAGGAATTGGGGTTCATAGCAGCATGGCTAGAGTTAAGGCAAGCATGGGGGCGGCCAAAAATAGTAGGGGGGATGAAGAAGAGGGTCGGATGGGCTCTTTTATGAAAAGTTTTACGCCGTCAGCAATGGGTTGAAGTAGGCCATATGGTCCTAGCACATTAGGTCCTTTTCGGAGTTGCATATAGCCTAACACTTTTCGTTCAATAAGGGTTAAAAAAGCGACTGCCAGAAGGACGGGAGCAATATAAATTAGTGGATTAATTAAATAATTCATTAGGGTATAAACCATAAAACTGGGAAGGGGATTTGAACCCCTGGGTGAAAGGGCTTAGGTCTTTCGCAATTACCGTGCTCTGCCATCCCAGTGACTCTGATCTTGAGTAAGGTTTATAGCCTTCTTTTACTTGATTTATTTGCGTTCATCAATTCAGAATGGGGCGTGCCCTTAGTATGGGCCCCTTCTTTCCTGTCCTTTCGTACTAGGAAGAAGTGGTGTTACAGATAGAAACTGACCTGGATTACTCCGGTCTGAACTCAGATCACGTAGGACTTTAATCGTTGAACAAACGAACCCTTAATAGCAGTTGCACCATTAGGATGTCCTGATCCAACATCGAGGTCGTAAACCCTCTCGTCGATATGAGCTCTGGGAGAGGATTGCGCTGTTATCCCTAGGGTAACTTGGTTCGTTGATCGACTGTTATAAGTCGGATCATTTTTGGTCAGATGTTCTGTGGCTTAGAGATGTCTCTCTTGGTTTTAGGTTTATTACCCGTTCCACTTGGAGGCTTGTTTTTACTCCATGGTCGCCCCAACCGAAGGTAAAGTTCTTATTTTTCACTAAGTTTTTGCTCTTGAGTTAAGTTGTTTGACATGATTAAGTTTGTACCTTAAGCTCCAAAGGGTCTTCTCGTCTTGTATTTTTGTATCCGCTTCTGCACGGGTAAATCAATTTCACTGACTGGAAGGGGGAGACAGTTAAGCCCTCGTTTAGCCTTTCATACAGGTCTCTATTTAAAAGACAAGTGATTACGCTACCTTTGCACGGTCAGAATACCGCGGCCGTTGAACTAAAGTCACTGGGCAGGCTGGACCTCCTATACTGGTATGTTGCAGGAGGCGATGTTTTTGGTAAACAGGCGAGGCTTGTGTTTGCCGAGTTCCTTTCCCCCCTTTTAGTCTTTCCAGGGATGCACTCCAGTGTAGGGGTAACGATAGTTGTTGTGGGGCTTTCTAGATTTCTTTGTTGTCCACATTTCCCTCTTTTTTTGGGTTCGTTATCTGTTGGTGGTTAGTCCAGTCCAACTTACACTTGTGTTGGGAGAAGTTCTAGTCTTCTTGTTACTCATTTTAGCATTATCTCTCCCATGAGAGCATGGGGTGGCCCAGTACTTTTAGGGAACTAAGATTTTTTGTCGGAATATTTAATTTTTTTTGTCTGAGCTTTAACGCTTTCTGATTGGGTGGCTGCTGTTAGGCCCACCAAGACAATTAATTTTATGTAGTGTGATCTTTATTCTCCTGATAAGGTTGTGTCCTTGGTCAAAGGGGCTGTACCCCCCTTGACTAACTCTAGTATCTTTTCCTTTTAATTTTTAGTTTTCATAAAATATGGAAAATATTAGGCTGAACTTGTATTCATTTCCTGAGCAACCAGCTATGACCAGGTTCGATAGGTCTGTCACCCCTACCCGGAGTTCTTCCCACTCTTTTGCCACAGAGACGGGTTTGCTCTTTGTGAATAGGCTGTCTCGGGGTAGCTCACCTGGTTTCGGGGTACTAAACTAAAGGTCTCTTTGCTTGATTATACTAGCTAAATCATGATGCAAAAGGTACGGGGTTTTACTCCTGTTTTTTTGTGCTTATATGAGTTATTTCACTTCTCTTTCATCTTTCCCTTACGGTACTTTCTCTATTGCTCTTCTTGAATCTTTTCTGTCTCCCGTACTAGGATGGTAAAAATGGTTTAATTTGTTGTGTTAAACTATGTCTCATTATTTATATTGCTGGGTTAGGTTTGGGGTAAGGCTAGTTGCTTGGCTCAGAATGACCCTATTTGCACGGGTTCCCCCTCGGTGTAAATGAGGTGCTTAACTGATTCAGCCACATTCTGGGTTTTTCCAAGCGCACCTTCCGGTACACTTACCTTGTTACGACTTTTCCCCCCTCGTCAGTGCTTTCTGATTAAGTATATTTTTCGCATTTAGACTGGGGGGAGTGACGGGCGGTGTGTACGCGTCTTAGAGCCGGGTTCAAAAGGACTCTCTGTTTCCTTTTTACTACTAAATCCTCCTTCTGGCACGTGTTTCATATTGCGTTTTCGTAATATTCTGAAATAGAAAATGTAGCCCATTTCTTCCCATTCCATATGCTACACCTCGACCTGACGTCTTGGGCTATGCCCATCTCGCTTACTTTTTTACCTTCACAGGGTAAGCTGGCGACGGCGGTATATAGGCTGGTCAGACTAGAAATGGTGGGGTTTAACGGGGATAATCGGTTCTAGAACAGGCTCCTCTAGGGGGATCTAAGACACCGTCAGGTCCTTTGGATTTTAAGCTAGTGCTCGTAGTGTCCAGGCGGATGTTGTTGTATTCATATGTCTTGGTTTACGGCTAAGCATAGTGGGGTATCTAATCCCAGTTTGTTTCTTAGCTTTCGTGGGTTCAGGTGTTAATAAAGCTACTTTCGTATTAGGGCTTCTGGCTCCCAGGAGCGTATGACAGCCAAGGGGCCGTTCGGCTTTATTTACTAGTCTCCTTAACCACCCTTTACGCCGTGTATTAATCAACTGGGGTCTCTCGTCTAACCGCGGTTGCTGGCACGAGTTTTACCGGCCCTAAGTGTAACTTTGGCTGAGTCAAGCTTTCGCTTATTGCTCAATGTTTATCACTGCTGGATCCCCTTGGGGGCGTGGCTGGGCTAGGTGTCTTGGGCTAATTTTTGTGCCTGATACCCGCTCCTTATCCCCAGGCGGGGGGATTGAGGGCATGCTCACAGGGCTGCGGAGACTTGCATGTGTAAGTCAAGTTAAAGCTGATTAAAAGGTCGGGACCATGCCTCTGTGCATGCGGAGTTTTTCACAACCCAACTTGGCATCTTCACTGCCATGCTTTGTCTTAAGCTACGCTAGC